AAAGGTTGGAGAAGGTTTTTTACTAATAAATCGATATTCAAAACCATTCCATTCGGGGTTTTTTATTCTATTAAAGAGCCGGACTTCTAAATTCTCATAGGGCCCCCCTGGAATTCCTTCCAGAGCCTGTTGGATAATTTTTATGGATTCTGTCATTTCACTGATTCGTACTAAATACCGAGCTAATGAATCTCCTTCTTTTTGCCATTGAATCTCCCAGTCAAATTCGTCGTAACACTCATAACGATCAACTTTACGAAGATCCCATTGTATTCCGGAAGCTCGTAGCATTGGCCCTGATAAACCCCAATTTAGTGCTTCTTCTGGGTCAATAATGCCTATGCCTTCAACTCGTTCTAAAAAAATAGGATTTCGTGTAATAAGCTTTTGATATTCAGCAACCCTGCTTAAAAAATAATCGCAAAAATCCAAACATTTATCTATCCAGCCATGAGGTAGATCAGCAGCAACCCCTCCGATACGAAAATAATTATGCATCATGCGCATACCGGTAGCAGCTTCGAATAGGTCATATATCAATTCGCGTTCTCGAAAAATATAAAAAAAGGGGGTCTGGGCTCCAATATCTGCTAGAAAAGGGCCAAGCCATAATAAATGCGAGGCGATACGACTTAATTCCAACATAATAGCTCTGATATAGCTAGCCCTTTTAGGTACTTGAATATTGCCTAGCTGCTCGGGTCCATTTACGGTTATTGCTTCTGTAAACATAGTAGCTAAATAATCCCAACGCGTTACATAAGGCAAATATTGTATAATTGTTCGATTTTCCGCAATTTTTTCCATCCCTCTATGTAAATAACCCAATATTGGTTCACAGTCAATAACATCTTCACCATCGAGAGTCACAATCAGTCGAAGAACACCATGCATTGACGGGTGGTGAGGACCCATATTGACTATCATGAGGTCTTTTCTTTTAGTTGGTGCAATCATAAGTTTTTCTCGAGTCATTCTTCCATGCATTGTTTAAAGTAAAAAAGAAGTTCATCAAAATTTAAACGATTAAGCTCAAAGGTATCACTCTTCAAATTAACGAGTTTTTATCTCACGAATATCCAACTCGCGGATTAATTCTTTATAGCGTTCTCTATTTCTTTTTGACAAATAGGCCAGCAGCCGTTGACGTTTTCCCAAAATTTTTCGCAAGCCTCTCTGAGATGAAGAGTCTTTTTTGTGCAATTCCAAATGTGAAGTCAGTTTCCTTATCTTAGTGGTGAAACTGAATACTTGAAATTCAACAGACCCTCTGTTTTCTTTTTGAGAAATAACCGAAATGAATGAATTTTTTACCATAAAAAAAAACCCCCTCGCTTTTTACAGATATGGATTTTACTGAATCAGTAATAATAATAAGGTCATTAATTTGAATGTGGTATATACAATAATATAATCATAAATTCTTTATGAACTTCTAATTTTCTGAATTCAAATCAATTAATTTAATTTGAAATTGGATTTAGATAGGAGTAGAAAAGGATTGGTACATTTTTCCGTCGAATAATTTGAATTTAGACCTAAAATGAAGAAAGTTCCAAGGTTCTGTTGATTCATTTCGAGATCTAATTGAAACATTACTGAAATGTGAGACAAGACATGTGATCCGTATATTTGTTTGTTTTCATATACCCCACATACCCTACTATATATATTTATATATATTTATAGGGTATAGCATATATACAAAAAATGTATTATCCAAAAATTTTTAATCGTGGATACATCTGTATCCTTAACATACTGAAACGACTGCCATTATTCGTATTAAACCAATAACGATTCATACAAGCTAAATCTTCTAATCGATAATTAGGCCAAAGAAAAAGCTTTAATTTCATTAATTGCTTTTTTTCTTTATCAAGATGCTTGTTGTGATGTGAAACCTGGGTGCTGTTTTTTAGGTTCTTTTCGTTCCAAAATACTAGATTTCTATCTATATTATTTCTATTCTTTGAATTGAAACAGATTAGAATTCTCAATTTTTTACGACGTTTAAACGATAAAATATTTTCAGGAACAAGCAAATCAAAACGATTTTTATCTCTATTTTCGGTCATTCTTTGCTGTGTTGAAATAGCTTCACCAAAATGAGTCTTAGGGTGATATCCTTGCTCTTGGTATTTTTTATTAGTTTGGTGTTTACTCTTGTGAATCAACGAAATACCTATGGTTTGATACATAATAAACTGTCCGTCTTTTTTTACAGACAGGCGGGCGGGTTCTATAATCAGTATTCCCCTTTTCATCAATTCTGTAAGAGTTAAATTCTTCTGAATTAGCATTAGATCCAAACAAATTTCTCTCTTGTGAATCGAGGATATAGTAATTTTTCGTGGATCTACGAGTCTAAGCAGGAGACAATATACCTTGATATTATTGATCATTCTTTGATTTAAAGTATCGCCCCATTTCAATTGAAAAAGCAAATAACGGTTCAGGAAGAAATCTAGTTCTGCTTCCGTCTTGTTTTTGTATTGTTTTTTCTTTTTCCCTTTTTTCATGTCTGACCTTACATAATTTTCTTCAATATCTTTTGGCTGTGAGAGAACGGATCCAAGATCTCCTCGACTTATGGGTTCTTTTTCTTTTTGATTTGGATACTTTTTTTTCGCTGCAATCAAAAAACTTCCCTTTTCCTTTTTATTTTTACTACAATTTTCATTTCTATTCAAATTTAAAAGAAGTAATTTACTTGGTATAAACCAAGGTTTCGTTTTATATGCACTATAAAGCAATACAAATTCTGGGAAGAACCAAGATTCCAGATTTGATATGGGCTGCTTTAGGATTTTTTCATTCATTACCATCCAATCAAAAAAACCTTTATGAGAATTTGGTGGATTTTTTTCTGGAATTTTAAGATAAGAAAGGTCTTTTTTAGTAGAATTATTAGTAAGGATTTGAACATTTTGATTCCTATTGGTATTGATCATGGTACAGGCCTCAATATTAACTTTATTAACTTTTTGTTTAAGATAAAAATTGATACTTTTCCAATCAAAATATTTTCTATTGGCCATTTTTTCCATATCCATATATAGAGTATCGACCCCTCCTAGATTATTATTTAGATAATTATGAATAGGGATGTTTCTCGGTATATCCAAAAGGGTCTCTTTAGACGTGTAAGAAATCTCTTGATTCTTATTTCCTTGAAACGGAGATCTATAAAAAAAGCATTCCGTTTTATTTTCATAATCAAGAAATTTATATGATAAAAGATCATACCTATAGTCTTTTTGAAAATTCTCTTTTTGATTAGATAATGAATATACTTCAAATTGTTTTTTGGAATCAATTAAGTGGTCTTTTTCATCCCATTTGCTTACAATTTCCTTTTTAGCTGTATGGCGCTTATGAAGCGTATTTCGCCACCTTTCTGTTATTAATCTAGACCATTTTATCTGAGATAAATTGTATTGATAATGCCCTCTTAACCAACTTTTCCATTGATTCATTTCATAACTCGGAAGTTTCTTATTCCCCAATTTCGAATGAACCACCCCTCGCGTTTCAAAAGAATCCTTTATTTCGGGTTTCGGAAAAAAAGGGATTCCTTGATAGTCAAGAACATATCTTAATTTATACGAATTACTAACTTGGATTTGTGATAATTTGTAAAATACATATGCTTGGGATATGTCGGATAAGTCATAAAAACCACGTGAGTTAGTTTTAACATTACTGATATTATCAAGTGACTTTGAAATAAACGGAATTGGTTTTTTCTTTTTTTTATTAATTATTTCTTGTTTTCTTGAATTATTATAAATGGATTTATCACTCATTTTTTTTATTAATTCAAGAAAAGGTTTTGTGTTTGTTTTTGGAATATTAATGCTAGATAAAAAAATATCTGTGTATATTCTTTCAATAAAAAATTTCAAAAAAAGGGGGGATTTACAAATTATTCGAGCATTTCTTCTTTTTAATATTTGCCATTTTTCCAATCTGTTAGCATTATAGTTTGTTTTGTTAGCACTACTAAGATTATTTATTCTTGGAGTTACTTTTTTTTTCTCTTTTGCAATTTTTTCTATTTGATTTAGAATTGTACTTGTTCGATCCGCCAGATCCTTCGTTTTTTTTTCTGTAAATGAAGAATTTCTCCAACTTGGAGGTGCAATTTGAATCAGCGATTCGTGAATTATCTGATTGCTTATTAGGGAATCTTTTTCTTCTTTAAATTCTCTAGATTCATATATTTCGACTTCTTTGAATCGAAATAATAGAATTAGATTGACTTTTGAAATTTCTTTTATTTTTTTTTTTATCAAAAGAACACTTTCGATAACCCATTTTTTTGCTTCTTTTGAAAGTTTTCCAAGTAATTTTGTTTTTCCTTTGAAAACTAGTAGAACTCCAAAATACTTCTTTTTAAATTTTCCAGTTTTTTTTTTTAATTCCGTAAAAATGGGTTTAAAAAAGGAAAGTCGTTCTCGGGGCGAGCCGAAGGGAAGTTCGGCTTCCATTCCCCAAACTGTTAAAAAACAAAAATCATCTTTTTGTTTTTTCTTTAGATCTTTCTGAGAAGATCCTAGTTTCGATTTGTTCCAAGGTTTCAAACAGAAAGGAAATAAGATTTTTATCTGAATGCCATCTGTCAACCAATTTTTCGGAAATTCTGTTTCGGATAATGGAACCCCGTTATAAGTACATTTAACATGTACCTCTCTCTCCCATTCATGGAAATCCTCAGACCATTCAGGAAGTTGAAATAGGAGTATACGTCCAATATTTTTCCCAATTATGGATGAAGGTAATAGAATATATTTTCTAAAAATAGATTGAGTTAGTAACGCGTAACCTCTTATTATTTGTGCAAGTGGGATGGTATCCCAGGCCTCTGCTATCTCTATTCGCACGTCCTCTTTTATTTTTTTCTTTTCTTTTTGTTCTTCTCTTTTTGTTTGTTTCTTTGTATACTCTAAAATTTTAAACGCCCCCCCCCAATTTCTAAAAATTAGTTTAATTAACCC